ATTTATAACAAAGTTTTCGTGTTGTTGATTCCTAGGTGTAGTGCCTCTTCCCCTATGTGGCCTATTGGTACTGGTGGAGTAGGATTGACCTGTAAATACAGAACCTATAGGTGTAGCCTTTCGCTCAATACTAGAGTCGACAATTAAACCATAGCATCTGAGGTTACATTAATGGAGGATACACGACAGAAGGAATTGTTCTATTTCCAAACTTTACCTTCAACAAGCGTAGATTTTTTTTTAATTTTTATTTCTATCCCGATCTCAAATCATGTGTCTTTCTCGTAAGATTGAGAGCAATAAAAAAAAAGAATCAAATCGCACCATCTCTGTAATAGGTAAATGCCTCTTTTTCTCCTGAAGTTGTCGGAATTATTCGTAATAAAATATTGGCTATAATTGAAAAGGTCTTATCAATAAAATTTCCATTTATCCGCGATCTAGGCATAGGTAGCAATCCATTCTATAATTATTCTCATTACCTCTAGTGGTAAACCGATCCCACAAAGAAAAGAATTGTACAGTACGAAATAACATAAAAACAGATTCATTAATAAAAAAGATATGGGACCTTTATTTATATATTTATATTTATTCAAATTGTTCTTTTTTGACAGGAATCAAAAAAAAAAAACAAAGAAATAAATATTGGAGTACGCTTCGATTTCATCCTAATGTAAATGGAGTAGTATACCAACAAAATAAAGTATTCAATTTCATTTAAGTTACAGATTATAATAACGAAAAGTTTTTTATTGAATTCTCATCCAATCCAAAGAAGAAAAAAAAAAAGGATCGAATAACCATTCTACGATGAAAAAACCCGCCTGTTTTATTTTGTATGCATAGGAGGTATACACTATACAATCAACTATATATATATATTATTATATATATATAATATATATAATTTATATGAATATTTGTAATAGATCTGCAGGGTAGGGTTTGTTGTTGAGAGAGAACTCTAAAACTGGACTGGAAAGGAATTTGAGAATTCTTAAGATATGGAATCATAGTCTAAATAGAATCGTGAGATCCATTAACCGAAGTGCAAAAATAGACCTATCAATCAGCTGATTCGTTATAATTTAGTGATTGCCTCCGGTACCGTTATAAAATAACAGAAAAAGAGGCGAAGTCTGGTTTGGTTTTGCAAACATGAATAGAATCTTTCTAACAGTTTTCTTATTTTCTATTTATCCGCATAACCTCAAAAGAAAGATATTTCTTTGACTTTGATGAAAATTTATATATTTTTCTAGTTAGAATTAGAATTGATTGGTCGTTCCTATCCAATAATCTACTAGTACCGGCTCGATATTCACTCGGTTTTTGGGTCATAATCATTATGTAGGAGAGATGGCCGAGTGGTTGAAGGCGTAGCATTGGAACTGCTATGTAGGCTTTTGTTTACCGAGGGTTCGAATCCCTCTCTTTCCGTACCTTCATCTAATTCACTGATCTTACTAACCAAAAGAGTAAAATAGCACTATATAAAATTATATTCCAAGACAACAGTTAGACCTTTCTTTGATATATATATTTTATTCCTAATTGTTGTGGCATGTAAAATACTGAAAGGAAAAGAGTAGACAAGGAATGAAAACCTACCTCTCGTTCTATGATACCTAAATGGGATAAAAATCCGGATCAAACCCTTATTTATCTTAACCTTAGGTTAATTTACTTCGACGAAAGGGATCAAAATTGTCCGAACCCTTGTGATTTTTTTTTTATTTTCGTTAGGTTTAGGTCTGGCGCGAATAATATTCTACGACTAGCAATTCATTTATTTTCAAACCGACCCATTTACTATCTATTATTTGATTGACTAATCCTTTATATTGGAATGGTTGAAGAGTCAAATGTTTTGGCATTTCGTCCTGAGAGGATGAATCGAAAGAATTTTGAATCAGAGCTCTAGAGTTTTGTTCATCCCTCGCCGTAATAATATCTCGGGGTTTGCAGCGATAACTTGGTATATCTACTATACGACCATTGACTAAAATATGTCTATGGTTAACTAATTGACGGGCTCCAGGAATAGTCGGAGCCATACCCAATCGAAAAAGGATGTTATCCAAGCGCATTTCAAGTAATTGGAGTAAAACCTGACCTGTTGACCCCTTGGCTTTACCGGCGATACGAACGTATTTAAGTAATTGTCGTTCTGTAAGACCATAATGAAAACGCAACTTTTGTTTTTCTTCTAGACGAATACGATATTGAGATTTTTTACCGGAACGTGATTGGTTTCTAAGATCACTTCCGGCTCTAGGCCTTTTATTAGTTAGTCCCGGTAAAGCTCCCAGGCGGCGTATTTTTTTGAAACGAGGTCCCCGGTAACGCGACATAAAGACTCCTTATTCTTATTTATATTGAATTCTTATTGATGAAATTTCATTTTACAGAATAAACCTAAACTAAAACTGAACTAAATAATAAATGAAGCGAAGTTTACGAAAGTAGTGTACTTGTACTCTAAATACTCTAAAGAATAATTAGATGAATAAATATCCAGACCTTTCTATTCTATATATATTATATATAAAGATTCTATATAGATAAAAGAGATTCTTTTCATGGCATAGTTAGAAGTTCCGATAAGATAAAAAATATATTTTTCACAATATTCTTTGATTTCGGATTTCAAAAGGGCATTCTCAATCATGTAAAAACTAGAAGAAAATAAATAGAGAAAAGCCGGCTATCGGAATCGAACCGATGACCATCGCATTACAAATGCGATGCTCTAACCTCTGAGCTAAGCAGGCTCACATAAGATAAATTCTACTGCATAGGGATTGTCATCTTAGCTATTAATTAATATACTTATTTGCATTCTTAGCGATTCCTATTAGCTAGTCATAATCATAATGAATATTACTATAGAAAAAATAAAATATAGAATTGAAAGGAAATATTCAATACTCATACTTACCACAGGCCATAGAATATAACGATAAATGAATATAACGATAAATCTATCGATATATAATTTATTTATTTTTCTCACATCACAATTATATAGCACAATTCTATAGTATAGCATTTAATATTAAAAAATATTAGATTCGATCTATTTTTAGATTAAATCATTTTCGTTTTTGCTTTCAAATGCTATTTTAAAGTCTTTTTATTACACTTCTTTATTTTATTCCATATCATACATATTTTATATTTCTATTTATAAATGGAATGATTTGGTCTAAATAATGAGACATTATTGCGCTTTGCTTCGTAAAGATGGAAGCTCAGACGAAAAAAAGAATCGACCGTTCAAGTATTCCAAATTGCGTGGGAAAAACGAGCAGAAGAGAGACATATATACGTGGTATATCTCCATCTATATTGAATTGCAGATACAGAAATGATAGAATCGTTTCTGATTGGACCAAATGTGGGTGCGGGTCTCCTATAGAAGATGAAAGAAGATAGCCAAGAAAAAAAAGAGGATAAAAACTTTTTCGAGATAGGAATCAGTATTTAATGAATTCAACGGTTCCAGTAGAAATGAAATAAAAAAGAGAACAACATCTCAATAAAAATGAGATACTAATCTCAAAACAAAAAGGGGATATGGCGAAATTGGTAGACGCTGCGGACTTAATTGGATTGAGCCTTGGTATGGAAACCTACTAAGTGAGAACTTTCAAATTCAGAGAAACCCCGGAATTAATAAAAATGGGGCAATCCTGAGCCAAATCCTATTTTACAAAAACAAACAAAGGCCCAGAAGGTGAAAAAAGGATAGGTGCAGAGACTCAATGGAAGCTGTTCTAACAAATGGAATTGACTGTGTTGCATTGGTAGAGGAATCCTTCCATTGAAACTTCCGAAAAGATGAAGGATATACGTATATACATACGTATACGTACTGAAATACTCTATCAAATGATTAATGACGACCTGAATCTGTATTTTTATATGAATTTATATGAAAAAGGGAAAAATTGTTGTGAATCGATTCTATATTGAAGAAAGAATCGAATATTCATTGATCAAAGCATTCACCACACAGTCTGATAGTTCTTTTGCAGAACTAATTAATCGGACGAGAATAAAGATAGAGTCCCATTCTACATGTCAATACCGGCAACAATGAAATTTATAGTAAGAGGAAAATCCGTTGACTTTAAAAATCGTGAGGGTTCAAGTCCCTCTATCCCCAAAAAGCCCATTCAACTCCTTAACTATTTATCTTATCCTTTTTTTCGTTAGTAGTTCAAAATTCGTTATCTTTCTTATTCACCCTACTCTTTTACAAACGGATCCGAGAGAAAAATTTGTCTCTTATGACAAGTCTTGTGATATATGATACATGTACAAATGCCCGTCTTTGACCAAAGACTCCCCATTTGAACGAGTCATGGTCGATAGCATTATTCATACTGAAACTGACAAAGTCTTCCTTTTTTGAAGATCCAAGAAATTATAGCACCTGGATAATACCCTTTGAATTGACATAGACCTAAGTTATCTAGTAAAATGAGGATGCGGTATCGGGAATGGGAATGGTCGGGATAGCTCAGCTGGTAGAGCAGAGGACTGAAAATCCTCGTGTCACCAGTTCAAATCTGGTTCCTGGCACACGATTAATTTTTATGAGTCTCTTTTCCACAAATTACTTAATATAAATAGACATATATATTCATTAATAGTTTAGATCATATTACATACGTTTATCCGCCTCGGTCTTTAGAGAAATACCCCATCTATAAAATAGATGGGTAAAGTGTTTTTTATACAAAGTATGTAACAAAAATAATTATATTTTAGATTCTTTTTTTCTCTCTCGTTCAAAAATAAAGTTAATACCTAATACCTCATACGCATATACATATTCGAAAGGTTAAATTAGTTGTTAGCCTATCCATAATACAAACGAGACTTAAATTACTCTGTTTAATCTAGAACAGAACCTTGAATCTATGGAATTGTAGAAGTGAAAAAAAGTTTATTATTTTTCAATGAGCATCTTGTATTTCATAAAAATT